AAGCTCGTTGCTTTTTCCCTATAATAAATAATCATATCAATAAATAAATAAATTGAAGCCATTAGGGCTCTATATCCATTTATTCATCCGACCCAACTTGAAATTGAATTCATTTTGTTCCGTTTCAAAAAAGAACACAACGGTTTGTACCGATTCGGAAAGAATGAAATATTCTCATAACTCTTCGTTGATCCGACATGCTATTTTTTCCATTCATTCCCTTTCAGGATCAGTCGCGGTCTTCCAAACTTTACCGATGGTATGGACGAATCCCTCGCTTCATCCAAATGTGTAAAAGATCCTAGCCGCACTTAAAAGCCGAGTACTCTACCGTTGAGTTAGCAACCCGAATAGAAAAAGTTTATGTAAATACAATCAAAAAAAAAGATAGATAAATGTCAAAATTTATAGACCACCTCTTCGTTCTTATGTTATCGACTTTTAAATCAAAACCCCTATTCTTATTATATCAAAGAGAATTCAAGGAATCCCATCATTTGAATAATAAATAATATAAGGTAAAAATCAAACCGCTCGGACAAAAATAAATTTATCTACTTATCACGATGAATTATATTTGTTCGATACACTGTTGTCAATATAAATGTTGAGAAAATAATACAATGGAAAAACAAAATAAATGGAATTTATTTCAATACTATTAAAAAAAGGACTTGTGTTGGATTGGCACTACATAGCTGAAAAAAGTTTAGATAGAGGAATAAAAAAAGACCAAGTAGAAAAAAATATCAGATTGAATCAATAATAAGTAACTAGAATAAAAAAAGGGAGGATTCCTCGGTTATTACTTATTAGTATAGTTTCAACGAAAACCGACCAATTGAAGGAACTCCCAGAATTTTCTATTTCTAGGATCAAGCAACTCGAGTTTTGTCGTTCTAGAACATGAGATTTTATAGAAGCAATGAAAAATAGCTATGAGTAGAATCCAAAAAAGGAAAAAAAAGTATATATATATAAATACAAAAATTTATATAAGAATTACTATCCCTTTCTATTTCTTTATTTCCTTAATTAATTTTTGTTTGATTAGGACCAAGTTACTTAAAAACCTCTGCCTTTTTTAAAAGATCCCGAACAGTTCCTGTGGGCTGAGCGCCCTTTTCAAGGAAATATAGAATAGCAGGAACGTTTAAATAACTTTGATTCTTTATCGGATCATAAAAACCTACGTTCCGAAGATCTCTTCCTTCTCTTCGGGATCGAACATCAATTGCAACGATTCGATAGACGGCTCATTGGGATAGATCTAAGTAAATGAACAAGACCCCCCCTAGAAACGTATAGGAAGTTTTCTCCTCGTACGGCTCGAGAAAAAATGATTTGGAGTTTTGTCTACGTATAGAATTATAATTTCTGGCAAAGGAGTTGATAAAATAAATTAGAATGGGATTTAACTCATTTTTTTCTTCTTCCTTCCTGAAAAAACAAAAATCATTTGTACCCATAACTCAAGTTGGATAATTCTCAAAGAGCTTAAAAGAAAAAAAACCTTTAGGCAATTTATTTCATTTTTTGAATGGTCTTTAACCCCCTCTTGCTTGTCTCATTTAATCTTTATTATTATCCAGTTATTGAGACAATTGAAAAAACGGTGTTTCCTTGTTCTGGGATCCTTTTTTTGTTTTAAATCAGTGGGTTTAGACATTACTTCGGTGCTTCTTAATCCTTACAAAATGGCAGCAACATACCCCTTTTGTGATTTCTTTCTATCAAAGAATCATATAAACGCTCGATTCCCGCGTGATACACTTTGAATCGAAAGACTTTTCTCAATTTCAACAAATTTTACTTTTGAATTAAAAATAGGATCCTTTCAATTTCTATATTGATATATATGATATACTTACAAAGTTGTTCCAATTTATTGATTGGTATTAACCCTAGATTCTTGCCCCCTGAAAGATGAATCCATACTTTCTACCCGAGCTCCATCATGTACTATATTCATTACAACCTAACAAAAAAGGATTCTAGTGAAAACAGAACAGATGTCGGGTTAAGAGCACCTTCATTCATAGAAAAGATGGCGGATGTAAGAATAAAAATCCACACCGGATCGTGTCCTTCAAGTCGCACGTTGCTTTCTACCACAGCGTTTCAAACGAAGTTTTACCATAACAAAAAATTCCTCTAATTTGGAACCCATATGGAATTGATTCAATTATGGAATCATGAATAGTCATTGGTTCCGTCGATACATAAACATATTAATCTATACCCTTTTTTTCTTCTATACAAATTCTTCTATACAAAGATGGCAATAATTTTTTTGAAGCAATCTTAGCAAGACCCCACCTATTATTGTATGTTATTGTATGAATGCAACACTTTAACTTTACTTTTTATTAAAAAAATTAAAATATCTGTTTCTTTTCGAATTGAACCATCAATGATTTAAAGCAGATAAATAGATTGAAAAAAAAACCATTTTTTTTTTAATTAGTTGAATTCAACTAGGGTGTGACCTATGTTACCATCATATCTTGATGACAAACAAATCTATTTAGTAATATCTGTATGTTGTGAAAAACAAAGATATGATTCATAAAAGAATCATTCAAAATTATAAAAGAAACAAGAATGACATTCTATCCAATATTAGGCATTTAAACATAACGTTACTTTCAAAATAAACTTTTACTCTGATACAATGTATCTACCTGGGACGAAAGGATTCGAACCTCCGAATACCGGGACCAAAACCCGTTGCCTTACCACTTGGCCACGCCCCATCTATATTTCCATTCTACACTAATAAAGAATAATATTAGTATTGGGTCTTGGTCAATTACAGGGCAATTTTATATATAAAATTTTTATAGAATAGATTAGATTCTTGCTAGGATTTTTACGCGTGTAGATATAGAATTCAGCTGAATTCATTGATCATTACATATAATTTAATTAAGATATTCTATGAAAGTATTATTTCTTCTATTCTCCTTTGTTTGAGAATTGGGGAATTTTTGATTGGGTGGGTTCAAAGAAAAAGAAGGATTTTTGTCTACCTTACTTTACTTCATTTTCCTTATATCATTAACTCAATCAAAATGCAATTATCTCCAAGAACAAAACGCCTGTTATGCTTAATATCTTTAGTTTGATCTGCATTTGTCTTAATTCTGCCTTTTATTCGAGTAGTCTTTTCTTCGCCAAATTGCCCGAGGCCTACGCTTTTTTGAATCCAATCGTAGATCTTATGCCAGTCATACCTTTGTTCTTTTTTCTCTTAGCCTTCGTTTGGCAAGCTGCTGTAAGTTTTCGATGAGATCCTTAATATTATTCTAGAAAATTAATGCTTTATTAGTCTTATACTATAAACCTTCGATTCAAACATTGAAAGTCTGAAAGTCTTGGTTGGATAGCTTCGATAAATCCAAATCTGGCTCACCCCGGATTCCCCATTCTGCCCTTTTTGAAAGACCCTATATATAAGGTTAAGGTTAGGATCCCCCGCAATATCTAATTGGAGGTATGAAAGAAATTTTTGGTAATGGAGGATCTATTCTCTTTTCTCATTTTTTTTTACAAAAAAAGATCTTGGAGATTGTGTAATGCTTACTCTCAAACTTTTCGTTTACACAGTAGTGATATTCTTTGTTTCTCTATTTATCTTTGGATTCCTATCTAATGATCCGGGGCGTAATCCTGGACGTGAAGAATAAAAAGGGGAGTTTTCATTTTCATTGCTTGATTTTTAAATTTTCTTAGGATTTTTTATCTATTCCACATGGTTAACCAGGAAACATTAAAAAGGATTGGCGAATTTTGAAAGAGAAATCAAATATTAAGTCATCAACAAAAACGGAAAGAGAGGGATTCGAACCCTCGGTACGAATAACTCGTACAACGGATTAGCAATCCGCCGCTTTAGTCCACTCAGCCATCTCTCCCAATTGAAAAATACTATGTTATATTACACATGAAATAAGGATTTAAAAAGTATTTCTTTCTCTTTCTTTATCTTATCTATATTCTATCTACAACTTTTATTAGCAATTACAGTTAGTTCAAGTAAGGGATCGAAAGATTCAATAGAAAAAACAGAAAGAAGACCCCTTTGCTTTTATTTTGTTCGAAAGGGCCTTTTTTATTCCCGTGGCCTGGCTTGGTAAGTACCTAGCCGGGCCTTTTTTTGTTCCAACGAATCCTACGGTTTCTCTAATAAAAAAGGGGGTTGCTATTAAAGCAACAACAAAAAGACAAAGGGCTATTTTCGTTTTTATTATTAGATAAAAGAATATAACATCAATACGTCATTTCTTATTATTTTTTTATTTCTTCCTTTTTTATTTTTATGAATTTTTTTTTTAATTTTTTAATCCCCACGAAAAACGTCAACACTCTCATTTTCATGATTCTTTTATGATCCTGTCTTGATTAGCCCAAATTATCCCTGTTCGACAAAAAGCCCTTTGTATATAATAATCGCATTGTAGCGGGTATAGTTTAGTGGTAAAAGTGTGATTCGTTCGAGTAACCCCCTAAAAAAGTTAAGGGGTCTTTTCGGTTTGATTCATATTCCGATAAAAAACTTTATTTCTTAAAAGGATTTAATCCTTTACCCCTCAATGACATATTGGAGGAAAAATATAAATTATCGTGATTTGGATCCAAGGATTACTTAAAAAATTTTAAATTGGTTTATGAAATTGCGAAACATAATTATTCAATTGGATCAATACTTCCTTTTGACTGAGTATGAGTAAAGGATCCATGGATGGAGATAGAAAAGTAGATTTCTAATCGTAACTAAATCTTCCAATTTTGTTTTTATTTGTAGAAAAAAAATTGAAGCAAAATAGTATAGCTATTAAAGGATGACTTTAGTTTACTAGAGTTATCGACATATTATTTTAGCTCGGTGGAAACAAAACCTTTTTCCTCAGGATCCTTTCAAATAGAAATATAGAACGAAGTAACTAGAAAGGTTGTCATAATCATCTTTTTTTCTAGAGGGATCATCTAGAAAGCGA